AAGACAGTGATGGTCACAATTATTCCATATATTTTGATATTGAAAATAATATTTTTGAGATTGACAATGAGCCCCTTCCCCTGTTTCGAGGTAAACTAGAAAAAGCACTTTCTAGATATAGTTTGAATAGTTACATTCTAAATTGCATTGACAATTATCTTGATATTGAAATCCTTATGAATAGTGACATTTATAGTTCTATTTTTAATGTAGACCAAAAGGCTATTAGATACATTGTTACTTACATTTGTTATGAAATGGATTCCCATGAAGAAAGCGATTCCCATATGCAACAAAATCCCAGTATAAGTATAAATTACAAGGATTTGTGGGTTCTATGCGAAAATTGTTATGAATTAAATTATAAGAGGTTTTTGAAGGAAAAATGGAATATTTGTGAACACTGTGGGTCTCATTTGAAAATGAGTAGTTCAGATAGAATTGAACTTTTGATTGATCCTGGCACTTGGGCTCCAATGGATGAGGACATGTTTTCTGTGGCCCTTGAATTTGATTCGGAGGAGGAGGATGCCTATGAAGATAAAAAAGATGGCGATGAGGACATTATTTCTGTGGCCCCTGAATTTGATTCGGCGCGGGCTCCAATGGGTGACGGAATGGCTTGTTTTGCGGGCCCCACTGATTCGAAGGAGGAGGGGTCTTATATCGATCGTATTGATTCTTATCAAAAAGAGACAGGGTTAAATGAGGCTGTTCAAACAGGCATAGGTCAATTAAATGGCATTCCCCTAGCAATTGGGGTTATGGAGTTTCAGTTCATGGGGGGGAGTATGGGATCCGTAGTAGGCGAGAAAATAACCCGTTTGATCGAATATGCTACTGATAAATCTCTACCTGTTATTATAGTGTGTGCTTCCGGGGGAGCCCGTATGCAAGAAGGGAGTTTGAGTTTGATGCAAATGGCAAAAATATCTTCCGCTTCATATAACTATCAATCAAATAAAAACGTATTATATGTATCGATCCTTACATCTCCTACAACCGGTGGAGTGACCGCCAGCTTTGGTATGTTAGGGGATATCATTATTGCCGAACCTAATGCCTACATTGCATTTGCGGGTAAAAGAGTAATTGAAGAAACATTGAAAACCGAAATACCTGAAGGTTCACAAGAGACTGAGTATTTATTCGAGAAAGGCTTATTCGACCCAATCGTACCACGTAATCCTTTAAAAGGCGTTCTGAGTGAGTTGTTTCAACTTCATGGTTTCTTTCCGGTGAATCAAAATGAAAGTCAAAAAAAGGGGGATTTGTTATAGCCGCATATATATAATAGAAGAACTTCATCCAATTTAAACAATTTAAAGGGGATCTCACACCACAAGACAGAGAACAATAACCGAGAAAAAAGGTCTAATTTCTAATTATGGAAACAACAAGTTGTTGTTCTTAACAATAAAACAACAATTCGTATATATGATATAACTAGAATAACCGAAACAGAGATCTATTCTATTCAATTAACCGCGGTCATCTTATTATATCCGAGTAATTGAACATGCATAAGAAAGATCCACCTTATTTACAATTCCAAGAAGGCGGGTCTTTATTATGCATACAGGCCCATTCAAATCCATAAGTATAAGTAAAGTAGATAAACAGGAATCAGAATTAACGGCAGTACATACAAGATAGAGATTTGAGATGTTAAGTTAAATACTTAATCTTATAAAGAAACCAAAAAAATCAAAAATGAAAACCTCACTGAAAAAAAAAAAAATCTCGACTGAATCTTTCAGAAAGTCAAGGTATTTGTAAGAAAAAGCCTTTTTATTCTGAAAAGGCTGTATATCATCATTCATAACATAGATAAGGATACAAAACGTGCAGTTTTGTACTCATTCATTAGCCTTGTTGGCTTTCTTGTTCCGGCATTTTTAGTCCGATTTTTATTACGAAGGCTATAAAAGCCTTGGGAAAAAACCCTTCTTCTTCTTCTTTTTTTTATTTACATGATTTTTTATATCATGTAAATAAAAAAAAGAAGAAGAAGAAAAAAAAAGGACGAATCTTAAGTATATTAAGTATAGATAATGTACATAGTCTATGTACATTATCTATACTTAATATACTTAAGATCTCTTTACTTTATAAGATAAGAGGTTAAAATATTCAATCGAGGTATCTAGTCTATGGAAACTTTCAGCTTCCCTGCTTTTTTTGTACCTATCGTGGGCCTAGTATTTCCTGCAATTGCAATGGCTTCTTTATCTATTCATGTTCAAAAAAACAAGATTATCTAGCTCCAACGGGAGTAAAATATGAAAATGACTTTGTTTGAAAGACCCTATTATATTGTATAAAAGAAAAATAGTTATATATAATTAGAATTATTCCTAATGATTCCAATTCTAATAGTGCTAGTTGGTGAAAGTTACTTTTTCGCTTGGGTTATTCTCTCAATTCCAATAAAATGCACCTGGATCTTGTATGAACTGGCGATCAGAACGTATATGGATAGAACTTATAACGGGGTCTCGGAAAACAAGTAATTTCCTTTGGGCCTGTATCCTTTTTTTAGGTTCATTAGGATTCCTATTGGTTGGAACTTCTAGTTATCTTGGTCGCAATCTGATATCCTTATTTCCGTCTCAGCAAATCCTTTTTTTTCCACAAGGGGTCGTGATGTCCTTCTATGGGATCGCGGGTCTCTTCGTTAGCTCCTATTTGTGGTGCGCTATTTGGTGGAATGTAGGTAGTGGTTATGAGCAATTCGATAGAAAAAAGGGAAAAGTTTGTATTTTTCGTTGGGGATTTCCTGGAAGAAATCGTCGCATTTTCTTTCGATTCCTTATGAGAGATATCCAATCGATTCGAATCGAAGTTATAGAGGGTCTTTATCCTCGTCGTGTACTTTATATGGAAATCAGAGGTCAGGGAGCCCTTCCGCTGACTCGTACTGATGAGAATTTGACTCCACGAGAAATTGAACAAAAAGCTGCTGAATTAGCCTATTTCTTGCGCGTACCTATTGAAGTATTTTGAAATGAACTGAAGCATTTTTCTCTGCATTGGGCAAGAGGCCCAGGAATCCAATCCTCTTTGTTTTTTTTTTTGCTAGAGAGCTCCTCTTTCATAAAAATACAAGATTGAGTAGAGTCCAGCCAGCAAGTCGCTTCATTTCATTAAAAATTGACTGATTCAAAATGACAAAAAAGAAAACATTTGCCCCCTTTCCATATCTTGCATCTATAGTCTTTTTACCCTGGTGGATCTCTTTCTCATTTAACAAAAGTATAAAGTCTTGGGTTAGTAATTGGTGGACTACTAGTAAATCCGAAACTTTTTTGAATGATATTCAAGAAAATAAGATTTTAGATAAATTCATAGAATTAGAAGAACTCTTTTTTTTGGACGAAATGATAAAGGAGTACCCGGAGACGCATATACAAAAGCTTCGTATAGGAATCCACGAAGAAACAATACAATTGGTTAAGATGCACAATGAGGGTCATATCCATACCATTTTGCATTTCTCGACAAATATAATAAGTTTTGCTATTTTAAGTGGTTATTCTATTCTGTGTAATGAAGAACTTGCCATTCTTAATTCTTGGGTTCGAGAATTTCTCTATAATTTAAGCGACACAATAAAAGCCTTTTCTATTCTTTTGTTAACTGATTTTTGTATTGGATTCCATTCGCCTCGTGGTTGGAAACTAATAATTTCTTTTGTCTACAAGGATTTTGGATTTTCTCATAATGATCAAATTCTATCTGTTCTTGTTTCTATTTTTCCAGTCATTCTAGATACCTTTTTTAAATATTGGATTTTCCATTATTTAAATCGTGTATCTCCCTCGCTTGTAGTGATTTATCATTCAATGAAAGACTAAAGAATGATTCACTAATATGAATCCAATGATAATCTTTCTTACTTCGTCCATAAACAAATCAGTCAAAATCTTAAGCACTCTTTCTCTTTTTATTCATCCAGGGGAGTATTCCTGTATTCCAGTAAAATAATAAAATAGTCTAATCGTGGATAGGAAACTATACTAGCAGCCTACCTAATTTATTGTATAAATGTATACATTTTTGGGATCAATGATTGGACCATGCAAAATAGAAATATCTTTTCTTGGGTAAAGGAGCAGATGACTCGATCCATGTCTCTATCGATCATGCTATTGATATATATAATAACTTGGGCATCGATTTCACATGCATATCCCATTTTTGCACAACAGAGTTATGAAAATCCACGAGAAGCAACCGGGCGTATTGTATGCGCCAATTGCCATTTAGCTAATAAGCCCGTGGATATTGAGGTTCCACAAGCAGTACTTCCTGATACTGTATTTGAAGCAGTTGTTAGAATCCCGTATGATATGCAACTGAAACAAGTTCTTTCTAATGGGAAAAAGGGGTCCTTGAATGTAGGGGCGGTTCTTATTTTACCGGATGGATTCGAACTAGCGCCTCCTGATCGTATTTCTCCCCAAATGAAAGAAAGGATGGGTAATCTGTCTTTTCAGATTTATCGCCCGACTCAAAAAAATATTCTTGTGATAGGACCTGTTCCTGGTCAGAAATATAGGGAAATCACCTTTCCTATTCTTTCACCGGACCCTGCTACTAAGAAAGATGTTTACTTCTTAAAATATCCTATATACGTTGGTGGGAACAGGGGAAGGGGGCAGATTTATCCCGATGGGAGTAAGAGTAACAATACAGTATATAATGCTACAACAGCAGGTATAGTAAGCAAAATAGTGCGTAAAGAAAAGGGGGGGTATGAAATAAACATAGTGGATGCATCTGACGGACACCAAGTCGTAGATATTGTACCTCCAGGACCAGAACTTCTTGTTTCTGAAGGTGAATCCATTAAGATTGATCAACCATTAACAAGTAATCCTAATGTGGGTGGGTTTGGTCAGGGAGATGCGGAAATAGTACTTCAAGATCCATCACGTGTTCAAGGTCTTTTTTTCTTTTTTGCGTCCGTTATTCTGGCACAAATTTTTTTGGTTCTT